CCTTGCTATCTAAGCGATCCTAGGATACCGGCACTTATTGAGGGGGCGCGCGATGACGCAGATAGACGTTATCGGAAGGGTTACTCTGGTGCTCCTGACGATGAAGTTATTGAGAAGATTCGCCTTCTAATATATAAATATTTTCCGAAGGATGATCCTAACGCTATAAACGATCGTGAGAAGATAAAAGCATTTTTAGATGAGGTTATCTGTTATCTAAAGAAAAATCTCCACGGTCTTTGTGGTTTTAGGCATTGTCGAGGTCATCTTAGGGATAGGGATAGGGGGAAGAATAGGGATAGGGGGAAGGATAGGGATAGGGAGAAGAATAGGGAGAAGCATATTGCTATGGCTATGATTCGCACTCGACTATATAAATATTTTCCGAATGGCCGCCCTTCCATTACAGACGATTTCGAAAAGTTCATAAAACATGAGAAGGAGGTTCTAGCTATACTAGCGAGTTATAAGAACGGTGACTTTCGCTCTATAGTTGATCCTGAGGAGAAACTTCTGGAGGAGGTTCGCCTTGAGCTAAATGAATTAGAGGCTAAATATTTTCCGAAGAATGACCCAAGTGCTCGAAACGATATGAAGAAGATAGACAACTATCTTAAGGAGGCTTGGCATATAGTAAGGAGCTATAGGGAGGCTTTCTCTATAGTAGAGAGAGATCCTCAGGAGGATGACCCTAGCTATGGGGGTGAGTGATCCTCAGGAGGATGACCCTAGCTATGGGGGTGATCCTCAGGAGGATGACCCTAGCTATGGGGGTGATCCTCAGGAGGATGACCCTAGCTATGGGGGTGATCCTCGGGAGGATGACTCTGACTCTGGAAGTGATCCTAATCCTAGGAAGAATTACACTCACAAATACAAGCATTTGTGGCTTATGTGCGATGAGTGTTATACATTAAATTATAGGAGATTTTTGAAAGAAAGATTGTATCTTTGTGAAGGATGTGGATTTCATTTGAAAATGAATAGTTCAGAGAGACTCAAACTTTTGATCGATCCGGATACTTGGGATCCTATGAATGAAAAGATGGCCTCTCTAGATCCCATTGAATTTCATTCGGAGGAGGATCCTTATATAGATCGTGTCAATTCTTATCGAAAAAAGACAGGATTAACTGAGGCTATTCAAACCGGCCTATGCCAATTAAATGGTATTCCCACAGCAATGGGGGTTATGGAGTTTGGGTTTATGGGGGGTAGTATGGGATCCGTAGTCGGGGAGAAAATAACCCGTTTGGTTGAGTATGCCACTAATCAAGCTCTACCTCTTATTATAGTGTGTGCTTCCGGGGGGGCACGCATGCAAGAAGGAAGTTTGAGCTTGATGCAAATGGCTAAAATATCTTCTTCTTTATATGATTTTCAAACAAAGAAAAAGTTGTTCTATATATCAATCCTTACATCTCCTACTACCGGTGGGGTGACAGCCAGTTTTGGTATGTTGGGGGATGTCATTGTTGCCGAACCCGATGCCTATATTGCATTTGCGGGTAAAAGGGTAATTGAACTAACATTGAATAAAGAAGTACCTGAAGGTTCACAAGAGACGGAATATTTATTCGAGAAGGGGTTATTCGATCTAGTCATACCACGTAAGAATTTAAAAAGTATTCTGAATAAGTTATTTGGGTCCCACGGTTTCTTTCCTTTTACTTTGAATCAAAATCACTCGAGTATAACAGAACATTAAGTTCAATTATTTTATTTGTAGCAAACAAGTAGTTAGTTTATTGGACTCCAAGTAAAAATAAGACAATTGGCATTTTCTTTGTTGACAGATAGAAAAAGATAGATATAGAGTTTTCTATCTTTTTCTATCTCTTGAGAATCTCATTTTGACTAAGAATCCCTGTTGGATCGGATTCTGACGAATCCTTCGATAATTTGTAGGAAACTTTTTCTTTATTAAATGAAAATTGGGAGACAAGAGCAAAAGACGAGGAAAAGATAAAGAAGAATAAGAAAGGCGATTATCATACATATTTGTCATGTAGAAAGATGAATAAGTCCAGTATATACTCTCTTAGATATACTTAGATCTAGACTAATTAGAATTCCAATTTATTAAATACTTATTAATAAGTTTATTAATAAAAGGAATTATTAATTAAGAATATTAATAAGAATTTCATAATTACAATAATTAATTATAATTATTATAAGATATCTTTCGAAATAATAATAACAGGTACAAATAGTCAATCGGGGTACCCATTCTATGACAACTTTCAACTTTCCCTCTGTTTTTGTGCCTTTGGTGGGCCTAGTATTTCCGGCAATTGCAATGGCTTCTTTATCTCTTCATGTTCAAAAAAATAAGATTGTTTAGATCCGGTAGGACAAAATCTCATCCATTTTTTTTTTTCAAAACTTAGACTCGTATCATAACACAGATATCTATTTAGTGGAATATGATATAACATATGGCTTCTGTCAAAGATTAAAGGAATCTTATGCCTGCAGAAACATGGGTAAATGAATTCTAGTTATTTTCAAAAAGATCAGGATTGCCGGATGGCCGAAATAAAAAGTCGGCGTATCTATATGTATGTTGATATCTATAGTATGTATGTCAATATCTATAGTGGGATCATACGAGAAAGGGTATGTTATTATTTTAGATCTAACCAATTTGATGAATTAATCCTAAAGGTTCACATCAACCTAGTGCTAGTTGATGGGAGTGACTTCGGAAACAAAAAGAGTCAAGTCAAATGAATTTGGGGTATTCTCTCAATTGCAATAAAATGCAACCGGATCAAGTATGAGTTGTCGATCAGAACATATATGGATAGAACCTATAACGGGGTCTCGAAAAACAAGTAATTTCTGCTGGGCCATTATCCTTTTTTTAGGTTCATTAGGATTCTTATTGGTTGGAACTTCCAGTTATTTTGGTAGAAATTTCACATCTTTATTTCCGTCTCAGCAAATCGTTTTTTTTCCACAAGGGCTCGTGATGTCTTTCTATGGGATCGCGGGTCTCTTTATTAGTTCCTATTTGTGGTGCACAATTTCGTGGAATGTAGGTAGTGGTTATGATCGATTCGATAGAAAAGAAGGAATAGTGTGTATTTTTCGTTGGGGATTTCCTGGAAAAAATCGTCGCATCTGCCTCCGATTCTTTATAAAGGATATTCAGTCCATCAGAATAGAAGTTAAAGAGGGTCTTTATGCTTGTCGTGTCCTTTATATGGACATCAGAGGTCAGGGGGCCATTCCTTTGACTCGTACTGATGAGAATTTGACTCCACGGGAAATTGAACAAAAAGCTGCTGAATTGGCCTATTTCTTGCGTGTGCCAATTGAAGTATTTTGAGAAATGGGCTGAAGAATGAATGCTTTCTTAGCAGGAAGGAAAAAACTCAAGAATCCCCTTTCTTTTTTCTATAACATAACTTAACTGAAGTTTCTTCAGAACGATCATTCGAGCCAAAGCAGACATACACATAAAAGACTAGAAAACCTTCTCTGGTCTTTTATGTGTATTGAAACCTACTTACCTCAATTCACTAACAAAATAAGTAACAAACAATAAGTAACAAACAAATTGAAATAATAGATTCATCTCATATATAAAACCCTTTCGAAAGCAAAAATGGATTTTTTTATTTAAGTCCAAGATTTGTTGGAATTGAGACTTTAAATTCAGATAGATCATATCTTGTAAATTATTTCGTTTTTGTCAATCGACGTTTCTTTTTATACTTTCTTTTGTACTCCTTAATGGTCAAAGAGTTGGATTTCTTATAACTTATAATGAGAACTAACCAATTTCTGTCTTGGTTTGCCGCACATTTTTCATCATCACAATATTTTTCAGAAATTCCCCTCAATTATTCTATTCCTGACTACTCATAGTCAGTGAAATTTTTTTGAAATACTGGATATTTTGATAGAATCATAGAAAAGGAGTTCTGTCGTCTCAACACCTTAATCATACTCATTACTTAAATACTTAAAGTGGTTCTTTCGGGCATTCATCGAAAGGAGATACCTGCTTCGAATTTGAACAATTGGGATATCTGGAAACAATATTTTTTGATTCTTTCTTTTATTTTATTATTTCTTCATTCGAATTCGAAGTGAATTTTGAGTCTATTTCTGTATTATTTCTAGATTCAAAGACTCACCGTGAAATCACAAATAAAAAACAGTGAATAGATTCATTGGCTCGATACCTTGTAATAGAACTCATGCGTGAGAGAAATATTAGATCTCATAGCATAGAGTCGACGAAGGAGGTGGGTTCATTACCAATTCACAGATGAAAAAATGGCAAAAAAGAAAATGTTCACTCCTCTTTTATATCTCGCATCTCTTGTCTTTTTGCCCTGGTGGATTTCTCTCTCAGTTAATAAAAGTTTGGAATCTTGGGTTACTAATTGGTGGAATACTAGGCAATCCGAAATCTTTTTGAATGATAGTCAAGAAAAGAGTATTCTAGAAAAATTCATAGAATTAGAGGAACTCGCCCTCTTGGACGAAATGATCAAGGAATACTCGGAGACACATCTACAAAACCTTCGTATAGGAATCCACAAAGAAACGATCCAATTAATCAAGATACACAACGAAGATCATATCCGTATGATTTTGCACTTCTCGACAAATATAATCTGTTTCATTATTCTAAGCGGTTATTCTATTTTGGGTACTGAAGAACTTGTTATTCTTAACTCTTGGGCTCAGGAATTCCTATATAACTTAAGTGACACAATAAAAGCTTTTTCTATTCTTTTAGTAGTCGATTTTTGGGTCGGATTCCATTCGCCCCATGTTTGGGAACTAATGATTGGCTCTGTCTACAAAGATTTTGGATTTGTTCATAATGATCAAATTCTATCTGTTCTTGTTTCCACTATTCCAGTCATTTTAGATACCCTTTTTAAATATTGGCTTTTCTTTTATTTAAATCGCGTATCTCCGTCACTTGTAGTGATTTATCATTCAATGAATGACTGAAAAATGATCCACGAATA